TAGTAGGGGAGAAAATTACCCGGCTGATTGAGTATGCTTCGAATCAATTTCTACCCCTTATTATAGTATGTGCTTCTGGAGGGGCACGCATGCAAGAAGGAAGTTTGAGCTTGATGCAAATGGCGAAAATATCGTCTGCTTTATTTGATTATCAATCAAAGAAAAAGTTATTCTATGTAGCAGTTCTTACATCTCCTACGACTGGTGGGGTGACAGCTAGTTTTGGTATGTTGGGAGATATAATTATTGCCGAACCCAACGCTTACATTGCATTTGCTGGTAAAAGAGTAATTGAACAAACATTGAATAAGACAGTACCTGAAGGTTCACAAGCATCCGAACATTTATTTCATAAGGGTTTATTCGATTCAATCGTACCACGTAATCTTTTAAAAGACGTTTTAAGTGAATTATTTCAGCTGCATTCTTTCTTTCCGTTTAATCAAAAGAAAGTCGAGCATGAAAGTCAATTATAAATTATTTGTCGCAATCACAGTAAAAAATGGGATTTTTTTTTTCGTCGGCGACATATGAATTGTAGAAAAAATTAAGGGTTAAGGGTTTCGGATCCTTTTGATTTTACTTAGATTCTTGATTAGGAATTAGAAAACCCCTAGCAACAAGAGAAAAAAGTTACTTCTGAAATTGGGCTCAAGAAAAAAATCAAGTGGATTATCATCCATATATTTTTGTGTAAAAAGCGGAATCAGTTCATTTTTTTAGTTCTACATTTCTTGCACTTATTCTATACTTATACTTTATACTCACTTAACTTAAATAGATAAATTTGATTATATTCTATTAAATGATTCTTCAATTCTTAAATAGAATTCTATATCTATATTCTATAATTAGTTATTATAATTATAATTCAGATATTTTTAGAAATTTTACAAAGATAAAAAACAGGTACAAATAGTAAATCGAGGTACCCCTTCTATGACAACTATCAACTTTCCCTCTATTTTGGTGCCTTTAGTCGGCCTAGTATTCCCGGCAATTGCAATGGCTTCTTTATTTCTTCATGTTCAAAAAAATAAGATTGTTTAGGCACAGCGGAGTCAAATTGTATTTTTTCAAGACTGAGATTTGAATCATAAAAAAGATATCTATTTAGTTTAAATTAGTATCAAAATAAAATGGAATATGGTATAACACGCGATTGATTCCAAAAAGAATTTTGATGTATGTGAAAACGAGTAATTGAATTCAAGGTATTCTCCATATCAGGATCGGCTTGATAGATGTTTAAAATGGAAAGTCAATTTAGAATTTAGGTAGATATCTATGGCTGAATCGGTTCGATGACGGGGATTTTCTTATATCAAACTAATTCGACGAATTACCCCTAAAAGTTCGCATAAGAATCAAAAGGTTCTAGTTGATGAGAGTTACTTCGGAAACAAAAAGAATACTAAAGTAAAACTCGTTTTATTTGGGTTCTTTTTTCAATTCAAATTCAATTAAATGAAACTCGATATAGTATGAATTGGCGATCAGAACGTCTATGGATAGAGCTTATAACAGGGTCTAGAAAAACAAGTAATTTTTGCTGGGCCTTTATTCTATTTTTAGGTTCATTAGGCTTCTTATTGGTTGGAACTTCCAGCTATCTTGGTAGGAATTTGATAGATTTCTTTCCTTCTCAGCAAATCCTTTTTTTTCCACAAGGGATTGTGATGTCTTTCTATGGGATCGCAGGTCTCTTTATTAGTTCATATTTGTGGTGCACAATTTCGTGGAATGTAGGTAGTGGTTATGATTTATTCGATAGAAAAGAAGGAAGAGTGTGTATTTTTCGTTGGGGATTCCCTGGAAAAAATCGTCGTATCTTCCTACGATTCTTTATAAAAGATATTCAGTCCATAAGAATAGAACTTAAAGAAGGTATTTATACTCGTCGTGTACTTTATCTGGAAATACGAGGCCAGGGGGCTATACCCTTGACCCGTACTGATGAGAATTTGACTCCACGAGAAATTGAACAAAAAGCTGCTGAATTGGCTAGTTTCTTGCGTGTACCAATTGAAGTTTTTTGAAATGAGTTGGCATTCAAAAAACTCTCCAATCCTCTATTGGTAGAAATTGGGTATAAATGAACTGAAATTGATTCAGAACAGCCATTCGAGTCAAAGCAGACATTTACGGAAAAACAAAAGAGGGGCAACCCTTTTTTGTAGACCTATTTGTAAAAAAAAAAGGGGGGGGGGGTATTTTATGCGTATGAGAATCCACTTCATTGAATTTCAAAATTGAAATGACAGACAAATAAATTCATCCCATATATTATTAGTATTAGTAGTAGTCTTTTCTATATAAAGAGAATAGATTCTTTGAAATGAAATAAAAAATAGGTTTTTTTAGGTCCAAGAGTTACAAGTGATAGGTTAAGAAGTCATGGAAATGAATTATCTATCTTTTATCGATATTTCTTTGAATTTTTTCGTTCTCTTTAATTACTCAATTGGATTTTAGAACTCTGCAATTTATGTATTCGTTTGCCGCCCTTTTGGAATTATCACATTCAGAAATTGATCTAATTTTTTTTGTACTCTCATTTTGTACTATGGGTAGTCGGTTCCATTTTTTCATAAATCTTTGATATTTGAATAGTTTTTTTTCTTTCAAAATCGTCATTATTTCCTTGAACCATCTCTTTCGGGTATTTGTCCAAAGGAAAAAATTGCTTGACCAATTCAAATCTCTGGAAAAAAGATTTTTGTATTCTTTCAATTTCAAAATTCTCCCGATTCAAATGATCAAGCAAAGATTCATCTTTATAGGTTTGATACTGTGTAATAGAACGCATGCTTGATAGAAATTTTGGATCAAATAGAGTCGATGAAGAAAACGGGTTCATTAACAATTTAAATTAATTATCGATATAGATCAAAAAATGGCAAAAAAGAAAGCATTTATTCCCCTTCTATTTATTGCATCTATAGTCTTTTTACCTTGGTGGATCTCTCTCTCATTTCATAAAAATATGGAATATTGGGTTACTAATTGGTGGAATACTAAACAATCCGAAACTATCTTGAATGATATTCAAGAAAAGAGTATTCTAGGAAAATTTATAGAATTAGAAGAGCTCCTCCTGTTGGACGAAATGATAAAAGAATACCCGAAGATACATTTCGAAAAATTTCATATAGGAATCCACAAGGAAACAATTCAATTGATCAAGATGTACAACGAAGATTTGATTCATACAATTTTGCACTTATCGACAAATATAATCTGTTTCGTTATTCTAAGTTGTTCTTCTATTTTGGGTAATAATAAACTTCTTATTCTTAACTCTTGGATTCAGGAATTTCTATATAACTTAAGTGACACAATCAAAGCATTTTCAATTCTTTTATTAACTGATTTATGTATCGGATTTCATTCGCCCCATGGTTGGGAACTAATGATTGGATCTATCTACAAAGATTTTGGATTTGCTTATAATGATCAAATTATATCCGGTCTTGTTTCTACTTTTCCAGTCGTTCTAGATACAATTATAAAATATTGGATCTTCCGGTATTTAAATCGTGTATCTCCATCGCTTGTAGTGATTTATCATTCAATGAATGACTAAAAGAAAAAAGCATATACTTTAAAGTAACTGATATTCATATTAATCCAATTAGAATTTTGGTTACTTTGGTCCGAAGCATTCAAAAGAATACTGACTTCTTGTATTTCTACCCATACAAGGCAAGGATTTTTTAGTTTTTTCTAGTAAATAGCAGATTCGTGGATAGGGAACTCGATTAGCAACCTACCCCATTTATTGTATTGTAGAAATTTTCGGAATTAAGGATTGGACTATGCAACCTAACACTATAGATACCTTTTCTTGGATAAAAGAACAGATTACTCGATCCATTTCCGTATCGCTCATGATATATATTCTCACTCAGTCGCCCAGTTCAAACGCATATCCCATTTTTGCGCAACAGGGTTATGAAAATCCACGAGAAGCTACTGGGCGTATTGTATGCGCCAATTGTCATTTAGCGAATAAGCCCGTGGATATTGAGGTTCCACAAGCGGTCCTTCCTGATACTGTATTTGAAGCAGTTGTTCGAATTCCTTATGATATGCAACTGAAACAAGTTCTTGCTAACGGCAAAAGGGGAGCTTTGAATGTGGGGGCTGTTCTGATTTTACCCGAGGGTTTTGAATTAGCTCCATCCGATCGTATTTCTCCTGAAATGAAAGAAAAAATAGGCAATCTGTCTTTTCAGAATTATCGCCCCAATAAACAAAATATTCTTGTTGTAGGTCCGGTTCCCGGCAAAAAGTACAGCGAAATAACCTTTCCTATTCTTTCTCCCGACCCTGCTACTAAGAAAGATGTTTTTTTCTTAAAATATCCAATATACGTAGGCGGTAACAGGGGTAGGGGTCAAATTTATCCTGATGGAAGCAAGAGTAACAATACAGTTTATAATTCTACAGCAGCGGGTATAGTAAATAAAATTATACGAAAAGAAAAAGGCGGATACGAAATCACCATAGCAGATGCATCGGATGGGCGTCAAGTGGTTGATATTATTCCTCCGGGCCCAGAACTTCTTGTTTCAGAAGGCGAATCTATCAAACTCGATCAACCATTAACAAGTAATCCCAATGTAGGTGGATTTGGTCAGGGAGATGCAGAAATAGTACTTCAAGATCCATTACGCGTCCAAGGTCTTTTGTTCTTCTTGGCGTCTGTTATTTTGGCCCAAATTTTTTTGGTTCTTAAAAAGAAACAGTTTGAAAAGGTTCAATTGTCCGAAATGAATTTCTAGATTCACGGATTTCTCAACAGAAAGTTTATAACAAGAACTTCATTTACCTGACAGAGTCCATAAAAAAAGTTTTCTCTTCACGAATCTAATTCGATTAGATACTAGACTAAGACTAAATGGAAAATATAATGAACAGAAAAGATAAATGAGGGCAGCACTAGTCTTCGACACAAGAAAAGGAATTTGACACATCCTTTTCTTGTGTTGAAATAG